ACAAGGACAGGTAACGTTTGACTTACTCCTAATGGTAAAAACGAGCTTTATTTTGAATAAAACGGATCTCCCCAAGTAGGATTCGAACCTACGACCAATCAGTTAACAGCCGACCGCTCTACCACTGAGCTACTGAGGAACAACGGAGGGTTCCCATATACGGGCAAGATTCTTGTTCTTTGGACCGACCCATGATCATCAGTGTATAAACGAGAAACTCAATAAGGTTTTTTATCAACTCTTGGACACCCCACCCTAGAGGTATTGACCTATCAATACAATAGGATCTATAATTATTGCTACCATTCAATATTAGGTATTACTTAAAAAAAGAATAATTCGATTATATAGAACCTTGAAATAAAGAGATAACTTTTAGATTTAGATAAAGGAGGATTGGCGGTGAAAATAGCAGTTTACGGGAAAGGCGGAATCGGTAAATCAACAACTAGTTGTAATATCTCAGTCGCTCTAGCGAGACGTGGTCAAAAAGTGTTACAGATTGGGTGTGATCCCAAACACGATAGTACTTTTACTCTTACAGGATTTCTAATACCTACAATTATAGATACTTTACAATCCAAGGATTATCATTATGAGGATATTTGGCCCGAAGATGTAATTCACAAGGGTTATGGAGGGGTGGATTGTGTGGAAGCAGGGGGTCCACCCGCAGGAGCCGGGTGTGGAGGATATGTGGTGGGAGAAACTGTAAAGTTGTTAAAAGAATTAAATGCATTTTACGAATATGATATTATATTATTCGATGTATTAGGTGACGTGGTCTGTGGAGGTTTTGCCGCTCCATTGAACTATGCAGATTATTGTGTTATTATTACAGATAATGGATTCGATGCATTATTTGCAGCTAATCGTATTACTGCCTCTATAAGGGAAAAAGCTCGTACACATCCACTCCGATTAGCAGGCTTGGTGGGAAATCGTACATCTAGAAGAGATCTTATAAATAAATATGTAGAAGCCTGTCCAATGCCCGTAATAGAAGTATTACCTATTATTGAGGATATCCGAGTTTCCAGAGTAAAGGGTAAAACCTTATTTGAAATGGTTGGATTTGAACCATCCCTTAACTATGTTTGTAATTATTATCTAGGCATAGCAGATCAAATATTGTCCCAACCAGAAGGTATTGTCCCAAAAGAGATTCCAGATCGGGAATTATTCAGTTTACTCTCTGATCTTTATCTAAATCCCATTGGTGGTGGGGGACAGAAAAAAAATAATAAGGAAAATTTACTTGGGTTTACGAGGATTTAGAATCAACAATTTCTCCACTTCTCCACAATTTGTTGTCAATTTGTTGTCAATTTGTTGACAATTTTATTATTTCTTGTTATCATTCTTTTGTGTTACTAGTATTTTTATTCATTATTTCTTTTCCTTATTTATCCTTAGCCTTTTATTCCCTCCCTATTATGTCGACAAAAATTGTTGAAACTATAACGCTTGAATGTGAAACGGGCAATTATCATAGCTTTTGTCCTATTAGCTGTGTATCCTGGTTGTATCAAAAGATTGAAGACAGTTTCTTTTTGGTAGTGGGCACAAAAACATGTGGTTATTTTCTCCAAAATGCACTTGGAGTTATGATTTTTGCAGAACCCCGCTATGCAATGGCAGAATTAGAAGAAGGAGATATATCGGCCCATTTGAACGATTATGAGGAATTGAAAACGCTTTGTATTCGGATAAGAAAAGATAGAGACCCCAGCGTCATCATATGGATAGGCACCTGTACTACAGAAATAATAAAAATGGATTTGGAAGGTATGGCACCCAAATTGGAATATGAAATTGGAGTACCAATTCTAGTGGCAAGAGCAAATGGACTGGATTATGCTTTTACTCAGGGGGAAGATACTGTCTTAGCTGTAATGGCACATCGTTGTCCAGACCAAGAATTCCCCATTGGTGAATCAAAAGAAACTAAAACAAAATTATTCCCTTTTCCTCTTCTGAAGGAAAAGAATTTGGTGGAATATGCAAATCATCCTCCCTTAGTTATTTTTGGGTCTTTACCCTCGAATTTGGTTTCTCAACTTGATACAGAATTAAGACGCCAATTCATCAAGGTATCAGGTTGGTTGCCCGCTCAGAGATATGCCGATCTTCCATCACTGGGTGATGGAGTTTATGTTTGTGGGGTTAACCCATTTCTTAGTCGTACAGCAACAACTTTGATAAGACGAAAAAAATGCGAATTAATCGTAGCTCCTTTTCCTATTGGTCCGGACGGAACGCGTGCTTGGATCGAAAGGATTTGTCCTGTATTTGGTATTGAGGCCCAGAGTCTGGAGGAAAGAGAGGAACGGATATGGGAGAGTTTAAAAGATTATCTTGATTTGGTACGCGGAAAATCTGTCTTTTTCATGGGAGATAATCTAATAGAAATATCTATAGCCAGATTCTTAATCAGATGTGGTATGATCGTTTATGAAATTGGTATTCCATATATGGATAAACGGTATCAAGCTGCTGAATTAGCGCTATTACAAAATACATGTATAAGGATGTGTATGCCCATACCACGAATTGTAGAGAAACCAGACAATTCGAATCAGATACGACGTATGCGCGAGCTACAACCCGACTTAGCCATCACCGGAATGGCTCATGCTAACCCGTTAGGGGCGAGAGGAATTGGTACTAAATGGTCAGTTGAATTTACTTTTGCCCAGATTCATGGATTTGCCAATGCGAGAGATGTACTCGAATTGGTTACCCGACCTCTACGACGTAACGAAAATTTAGATAACTTGGATCGGACCACCCTGGTTCGAAAGAACAACGAGTTATATACCAGTACTCCTGTTAAATAAGATAACAAATAATATATATTAATAGCATATGCAATATCCAGATATTTTAATATTTCTTATAAATCAATTATGTTAAATCGAATATTTATTTATATAATATAAAAACTATTTCTATACTTAGAAATAATATATATGATAAAATCATAAATTTATCAAAATAATTCTTTGATCAAGATCAAAGGGAGTTTTAATATGATAAAAGTACTTGGTCTACTATTGGGTCCATTATCCTCATGGGTAGAAGTTTCAGGTCCGATCATCATATTTGGGCTATATTATGGATTTCTTGCTACATTGCCTTTTGGTCCCTCTAAAATCTATTCCACGAGATCCTTCCTTTTGGGAAAACCTGGCTATGGTATAATAGCCATAAGTGGTTCTATTACGGGACAATTAATAGGATTTTTGTCCATGTATTATTCGCCCATCTATGCAGCGCTGTGGAAACCTTATGCAATAACTTTATTAGTCGTACCATATATGTTCTTTCGTTTTTTCCAAATTATGGACAAACCTTCAAGTTCTGAATCTCCGCACCTCATGAATTCGATCAACAATCCAAAAGCTCTAAGTCTATTTATGGATGGTCTAATTCTTCAATTGTTGAATCCCATTCTTTTAGCAAATCCCGTATTAACAAGACTGGTGAACCTCTTTCTTTTTCGTTACAGCCCTAATATATCCTTTATGATAAGTGGTCTTTGCGGTTGGTTGGGCGGTCATATTCTATTAACAATTTTTATAAAATGGGTATCTTTCCGTATAGATCGTAATTCACTTATCGATAATACTTTATTAAGACGTTATATCAATCGAACCTTTAGTTTATTTATTCTTTGTTATTGTTCGTTCTATTTGGGTAGAGCCCCATTACCTTTTCTTAAAGGTAAAAATTATGAAGACAACAATGGCCGCTCTGTGACTATGGCTAGAGATGACCGCTCCGTGACTATGGCTAGAGATGACCGCTCCGTGACTATGGCTAGAGATGACCGCTCCGTGGCTATGGCTAGAAAAAACCGCTCTGTGGCTATAGATCCACAAAAACTTCAAGAACTTATAAAAGAAGAAAAGTTCTTCCGGCAGCAACCATGGCCCATTATGTGCTTTGATCATAATAGGGTTTATCAACCGATACGATATATTGGAAATAGCCCATTTACTCGCCTAGGTCCTGTGAGGACCGAAGTCTCTCAATATTTTTTTGGCGCATACTCAAGTGATGGAAAAAAAAGAATCTCTTTTACGTTTTTACCTAGTGTATTGGTCCTTGGGGAAAAGCTCGTCGATGGATATAGAGATGTTTTATATACTTCTTGCTCATCTGAGGATCCTTATTATAGATGGAATCATACCATGAAAAGAAAAAGAGATTCTTTAGGGAATGAATTTTCGGATCGAGTGAAAGCTCTAAGCCATGGATCTCCCGCTGAAAATGTTATAGAAAGGAGAGTGAAATTCTCCAATTCTAAGGGGGATTCTTTTACTGAAATGTATGATCCATTCCTTAATGGGGCATTCCGTGGAACAATAAACCAATTTGAGTCCCCCCAAATGCTGAACGATTCGATCATTTCGAATCTTTCGGATTTCATAGAGATATTTATGAGAGACCCTAAAGAGGGATTCCCGAATGATCCACTTGGGTATGGGTACCATATCTCTTATCTTTGGCAGGAATTGGAACACGAAAGCTTTCCACTACCCTGGGAGCCCTTACCTACATATACTGTTCGTTCGCTTGTCCCGGTCACTATATCCTCTAATCCCGGAACTCCTCAACCCGAATATGCTTTAAATAGATTAAAAAATCAAAATATCTCTTATCTGATCCAGACCCCAGAAATCCATCCACCATATTGGTTGTGGTTAGCCTGGAGATCATCCATTATATATGTCCCACTGCAAGTAGCTAGATGTTATGGAGAGATCTACACAAGCTTTTTAGTTAATGTTTCCGGCCGATTTGACCGTCTTATAAAACCTTCGACCTCAGGTATGGTAAAACTGGATTTGATTTCTCGTCTGTTTAAGAAGGAATATCTTTTCGTTTACGAGAATTTGTGTTTCCTTTTCGAGTGTTTGGCGCAATATGAGTGGACAGTACTACTAATATCTCGCGCGGGTATACCTCGGGATAAGCGTTATTCAATGGAAAAGAAAGATTTTATTGCCCTTTACAGGGAAATACTATTAAATGAACCTCTCCAAATTAGAGAAATTCGGAAACATGTGCCTCGATGGTCATCTGGTTTGATGATAGGTGAATATGATGACGTAGACCCAGTTCTATTATCATCGAATAGGATTCTTTCAAGAAAGGTCAAAGATACAATGACCTTTGATATTGGGCAAAGACGAATAGGAGTAGTTCAAAACCGTTATTCTGCCGAGGCAGATTATCGTCGGAACTTAATCCAAGGATCCATACGTGCTAAAAGACGGAAAATTATGATATGGAAGAGGATACAACCGAATGTACATTCCCTTTTCTTTTTGAAAAGAAAAGAAATACCCGCTTATCCTAAAGATTATTATGACACGTCCGATTCTGGTAGAGTGGATAAGGAACAAATCGGGGAAGAAGTTAGGGAAAAAATCCAGAGAGTCGACGAAGATCCATTATCCCAGCAGACAATTGCTGAGTCCTTATGTTTAGCGTGGCCAGAATTGCACTATTTCAGAGGTTTATTATTAATGGCTCAATCAAATATTAGAAAAAATATTATATTACCATCACTTATTATAGCCAAAAATATGGGTCGTATTTTATTATTTCAAGTCCCCGAATTTTACAAAGATTGGGAAGAAATGAGGAGAGAAATGCATGTCATATGTGCTTCTGATGGTACCGAATTGTCTGAAACAACATTCCCAGACAAATGGGAAACACAAGGTATGCAGATAAAGCTTCTATTTCCTTTTCGTTTGAAGCCTTGGCATAGATCCAAACCCCAATCTGCAAAAAGATTGCGTTGGAGTTATTTAACGACCTTTGGATTAGAAACTGACATACCTTTCGGTGATCCAACCTCAAAGCTAGGAATTTTTTCCAAATTTTTAAAACCCATCTTCAAAAAAGTGAAGAGACGATTGATGGGATCTACAGGAATAAGACGCGTTCCACGAGTTGGATATATAGACAAGAGTGAACTTAATGACCGGATACAAAATAAATTACTAAGTGAGACTACCCCTATGGGTAGTGCAAATGATTCATCCGAAGTTAATGATCAATTTGGATATGAAACCCAAACAATTAATGTGAAAGATCAAGATGATTGGACGACCACAATGAAAGAGCGGATCGAATCTATCGCGATCATAAATAGCTCTCCTATAACTGGAATGTCTCTGGTGGATTCAGAGATTCATACCGGATCGAAGGGAAGTTTTAACATATTGGGATCAACATTAAAAAAACGATTGGTTCAGATTCGGCGAATACCTGGTTTATTTCGAAATAAAAGTGTACAATTAATCCGAAAAAGGTTCTATTCAATTAAATTTTTTATCAAAAGAATGGACCGAAGAATGGACCGAGATCTCTTACCAAGTTTTATTAATTTCATTGCGTCAAATATCAAATTTTGGATTCAATCCGCTTGGATTCGATCCACGAGGAATATAACAACAATTTACGGACGAATATTCATTATCAATAAAGATATTTCAAGAATCAATAGAGGTAAAATTACCAACTACTATTCAATCAACGAAAAAATACAAGATTTTGAAATTCGTCCTGATCGAAACATGTTCTCAATGTCCCAAGCATATATATTTCACAAGATATGGCAGATAAGGGCATTAGATATACAAAGAATATTGGATCACGAAAAACCACAAGATCTGAAAGAGAATGACTGGAAACAATGGTTGAGATGTTTTGACCGGTACAATTTATCCCCACAGATATGGTCTAGGATAAACCCAAATAAATGTAGAAATATAGTAAATAAGCAATGTACGTGTTATGAAGAACGATTCGTTCCTTATGAACAACAAGAAGATTCTATATTTGCGACTGTGATGGAACCTTTTTTGGGACTACTTCGGAAAATGAACAAACGTTACAGATACGATCTCTTATCATATAGTTATCTCAATTCTACAAAAGATTTGGATATTCTCAATTTGACAGATATTCCCGGACCACCAGTACAACCTGCTATACCAGATGAGCGGGATATTACCGATCGTGAAGGAATTCTCAAGGAAAAGTTTATTAATGATATTATCGAGGAGGATTGGAAGGGTACCGATTTCAATATCGTGAATGGTTCTCGTTCTACTGTTGATATTTACGATGCTATACGTTCTTGTGATTACGATCATACAACAAGTATTGACAGGCAAAAGAAAAAGACTGATCTTATTACGAATCAGCAGGGGATTGACGAGACGCGAAGAGAAAATGTTGGCATTATGGATTCTCCGAAAATCGAGAAGAGAATATCCCAATTAGATCTCAATTTCTGGTTATTCCCGGAACTTTCGGGAATAAAGAACATATATTATGAAACTAAATCGAAATTCATACCAGGAAATTCACTTTTACGGGAAGAACGAGAGCGGAAAAAGATAGAGGAAGAAGAACGGAAGGAAACAACAAATGTTCTAGAACAAATAATAGGTATTAGATCAAATGTTAAGAACAAACAAGTAGAAGATGGTCAAGATAAAAATGGTCAAGTAGAACATCAAGATGGTCAAGTAGAAGATCAACAAACTGATGGAAAGAAAAAAAAGAATAAAGGTCTTTTTCAATGCAAAGTAGTAGACGTTCTAGGGAAAAAACGTTTCTTCTATCTGGCGAATATTTGCAGGGTTATGTCCGGAATGAAGGATCCGGGAACATATCTTCGGATCCAAGAGAGAAATATTGACCTGAGTCTAATGGCCTTTTGCATTGCTATTCAGAAGAATAGCAGTGCAAATAAAATATCGAAAGAACTTGCTCTTCAGAGGAATGTTCGGGGAAAGGTACGCAATGACAATGAAATAAGGGAAGATAAAAAAATAATGGTCTTCCAACCATATCGTTTATCAAGCATAGTGGATGACCAATTCCTGATGTATAAAATCGTAAGTATTTCATTGAAGTTTAAAAAAAGAGACGGAGAATGGATAGATGGAGATTTTTATGATGGATCTGTGCAACGCGGGAAAATTCTGGGGGATGAAAAAAAGATTTTTAGTTCCCTCAATTTAGAAGATATTTTGCTTCCAAAACGTCGTAGAGAATTTCGAATCTTGAATCGGTTTGATCTGGAGAACGATCATGTAGGATTTTCCAATGGAAAAGACATACAAAATGATGAAGAACTCATGGGAAGAGACCAACATCTTAGCGTAGATACAACACAAATAATTAAACGTTTTCTTTGGCCTAGTTATCGATTAGAGGATATTATTTGCATGAATAGATATTGGTTCAATACAAATGATGGGAGTCGATCCGCGATGTTGAGAATACGTATGTATCCCCTAACTGTCAATTGATAAATTTTTTGCTTCAATTCCGTTTTCGTAAAAAAAAAAGAATGGATTGATTCAATGGAGTTTCAGGATATGGCAAAAATTGAACCAATCTGTTCGTTCTGTTTCATCAATGTGAAAAGATTCTACATCTCGTATCATATTTTGCCATAGGTTAAAACCAGATGTTCGTCCAAGAAGATAGGAAGAATCCGACCATTTTTTCTTAAATGGTCGGACGGAACGAATCAGAATTATTATATGAACCATGAAAATGAAAGAATGGATCTAATTCTTTTTTCTGACTCGAAAAAAAATTAAGCCCTGGAAAAATTTGTGTTTTTTTTTTTATGATCAATAATTTGTCCATTAGTTCATCTCTGATTCCCGATAAACAGAGAGGATCTGTTGAATCTCAGGTATTTTATTTAACCAATCGGGTCCTAAGACTTACCCAGCATCTGCAATTGCACGGAAGAGACTATTCATCCCAAAGGGGTTTGTGGAAAATTTTGAGCAAACGTAAGCAACTTCTGGTTTATCTATCCAAGAGGGATAAACTTCGTTACGATGATTTAATTGGTCAATTGGGTATCCGTGGGCTAAAAACCCGTTAATTTCGAAGTTTTCAATTCCAATCCAATTTTTAGAGATCCAGGATCCAGTCGTTCTTTTTTATTTTTATTTTTCTCATTTAGAAAACGAATCGAAGAGGGGTTACACATGATCATGCTTGCTGAAAGACCCCCTGATGGTAAGTATGGGTCCTCATTATCCATCGATACACGTTGTTCTTCGACTTATTGCTAGATGGTAAAGATTTTATTGGCTGTGAACCTCTATCAGATTATTTACATAGGGGGGGTAGGAAGCAAATTGTTTAGAACCGAACAATATCTCCCCTATGTAACGCAATGGGATTATTGCGCTACTATGTTCGCAGAGGCAATAAAGGTAAATGCGCCGAAAAGATCGATCGGGAAATATGTATCCCAAAGGGCTAGCTATAGCAGAGTGATTATGCTAAAGTTGGGTCGTATAGTTTTTTTTTTATAGCCTGGTTTTTTTCATGGCGAATATCGATGCTCAAACTTTTTATTCTTATATTTAAAACTCCATTCTCTTCTATTTTTGGAGATAGGGACATGATATATGATCTATTTCTGCTACAGGTATGCGAATGATGCATAATCATTATATCACATGAATCGTTTACCTATGACTATTAAATCTCCCTATAAAAAACGGATCTCCCATCCTCGATTTCGTGGATGAATACACTTCGGATTCTTTCAAAGTATTGCTTGTGGAGTATGCGTTTATGCCTGATTAATCCACCCGTTGTTGATTGGAAAAACGAACGATTGGTAATTTATAGTATTTATTCTGGAATTTGCATCTTTCGTGGAAATTGTGTTGAGTATTGTTCATCAAATTTTCTTTTTATGATTGAAAGAATATGAACTCCCGACCTATGTATGATCGTCATGAATGAAATTATGATTATATTGCTCCGGGACGTTTACCAATATCGGTGATCGAAGATTCGAGAATTAAAACAATTCAAAGTTTAACTTGTCTGTCCGAAGGAACTATGGACGAACATTCTGACCGATTAAAGAATTTCTACCAATTCTTCAGATTCAGTTTGGATTCGATCAGAGAGGACTGATGGGTCGAGACCATACCTTTTTTCCGGATGGATCATAAATAAGGATCAGGATATTTATAATTTGATTAAGAATGTCACATGTATTATTGATCAGAGTCTATTATCAACCAACGGAATTATAGACCAGTTCATGTAATTCCCAGATCCATTGAAATACAAATATTTCAATCCGATTAGGTATGTGGATAAGGTCACTTTTTTTTTTAGTGAATGCGATCATGAGTCAGAATATTGGAAATTCTCGCGCACATAATGAATCCACCTGGATATCTTTTTCGTCTAATAAGTATGATGAGAAGTATAATTCTATTCCTGATCTTATAATAGAAGATCATTAGATAATGGAAAATAAAAAACTAAATATAACTTTTGTATCTGAGAAGATAAAGGTATAAGGGGTTGATCTATTATGCTCGAGCATACACTTATTCGAGTTCGAGGTGCTTTCTTCATTATCTATTGGTATTACGAGTCGAAACATGGTTAGAGCACTTATGTGTCGCCAATACTGCATACGGTCGATTCAAATTCAGTAGCATATTCGGATTATCTTAAAATATAGCCGGCCAGGGGCATCTTATCGATCTTTGTTATAGCTATTGTAGACGCTGAAACAGCTATTTTATCAGCTACTGACATCGTATCATATAATCAATTCGTATCGATCAATTTCATTTGTCGAAATGGTGATGAAGTATCGTATATCGGTATATCTATACCTTATAAAAAAATAAGGTATATCTCAGAAGATATATCTATTCTATATGACCAGAATCTATCAAAATCTCTATAGTATTACGGTCGATCAAAAACATGATTGATCCATATAAAAATCATTAGGAAAATTACCTGTCATGATTGGACCATATTCGGGGTGATCTGGGGGGATCGAAATGATCCAAAAAATACAGATCGGTTCCAAATATAATGGAGATTACAATTATTGATTCGTTTTATATTCATAATATCCCGTTATTAGCCATCTTTATTGGGCATATATTAGAAGATTTGGCTATATATGATCTTATCAAATTAAAACTTTTTACTAACTAATGGAGATCCAATGGCACATTCGGTCAAAATTTATGATACATGTATTGGTTGTACCCAATGCGTACGAGCTTGTCCCACAGATGTATTGGAAATGATACCTTGGGAAGGATGTAAAGCTAAGCAAATTGCTTCTGCTCCAAGAACAGAAGACTGCGTAGGTTGTAAGCGGTGTGAATCCGCTTGTCCAACAGATTTCTTGAGTGTACGTGTTTATTTATGGCATGAGACAACGCGCAGTATGGGTCTAGCTTACTGATCAATTCAATATGCACAATAAAAAAGGTTAAATTCATTTCATATTAATATTTTTTTTTATCCACTGATTGATAAAAACCCATACTTGATCCAAGATCTCAAGTATGGGTTTTTATCAATCAGTGGAGATGCAAAGTATCTTCTATAATGAGCGAATTACCTTGGCTCGCTCAACTATAATTGTTGGTTCGCCTATATCTGGGGTTCCTTAGTCCCATTATTTCCCACCCATAGAAGGAGGGAATGATCTGATTCGATGGTATACTCTAGGTATTTGTTTACTCTAACTCCTTTTCATTATATATACATTCCGTCCATTACCATTTCCAATTTGATAAATTATTGATCCAATTGAAAGAATAAAGAGTATAACTGGACTTATTGATTTTCATTGGAGAATGGGAATTGACGGATTTTCCATCGGACCTATTTGACAGGATTTGTTACCACTTTGGCCATTTCAGTTGCTTGGCCAATTACTAAAAATCCTCGATTGTTGCATTTACTGATGTTAGCAATATACAGTAGCCAATTATCCTCGGTATATTATACCTTTATTTCCTATGCGGGAACTGGAATAAATTTTTGTTCACCCACTTCTATCCGTACGGAGGGAGGGGGGGGGGAAAGACGTTTCTATTTGGCCACAATACACTGCGAGTAATTCTATCTTTCCGCTAATCGGAGCTTTAAGTATAGGTCTCTAGAGATCTGATAGACCAACATTAGGTTCAGGAATATTGGATAATAAATAGTATTCTATTTAGGGTTCTTCATCGCTTATACAATGAAATCGCCAATTTTTTCACATACCCGGTTACCCTACATGGGTAAGCGCATTATTATAGTACATGTATGCTTCAGTAGCCGGAGTTCCATTGAAAAAAGGGAATGGGTTAATTCAAACATGGAATTGCTACCTCATACTCATTTTATATTTCTTTTCGCTGTGGTTGGTAATGATAGGAATGGTTCAAATCGTCTTTCTTTTATTTGAATCTAATATAGTTCAAGTTATTTCAAGTAGTGATTCCATCATTCTATAATCACTACTTGAAATAACTTGTACCAGTTATTGATGTCACTTATCAATCACATAAAAGAACTGGATCGAATCTATCCTTCCTTTTCCTTCCAGGAATTCGGTCCATTTATGGTTCCAACCATCCATAGCTGTGTAACCCTATTCCTAATAGATTGACCCCCAAATAACGGATCCAAACTATAAAAAATCCTAAAGAAGCCACAATTGCCGGTTCCTCACCCTGCCAACCCTTATTCATTCTAGTATGCAGATAGATTGCGAATATGGTCCAAGTAATTAATGCCCAAGTCTCTTTTGGATCCCAGCTCCAATAAGATCCCCATGCTTCATTGGCCCATATTGCTCCAGAAAGAGTACCTATGGTTGAAAGAGAAAAACCGAGACCAATCGCACGATAACTCCAATGATCTAATTGTTTAATCAATTGACATTTACGATAATTCGTTGATGAAAAATAAACAGTGTATTGCAAATCACTTTTTTGCTTTTCATGTGAATAAAAATTTTCATTGGGAAGAATGGCTCGGGAAAATAAATTGTCCATCGCACCAAAAATAACCTGTCTATTTACTCCGGACATAATCACTAGAAGAGCTATGGATGCTAGGGATCCACATAAAAGGGTTGCATAGCTGAACAATATCATACTTACATGCATCATTGACCAATGAGATTGTAGCGCGGGTACTAACATTCCGGATCGTTGCATTTCCTCCGGAAGACCTAAAGTAGCAAACCCATGAGTTAACATAGCACTTGGCGCGGTGATTGCACCTAACCACCGATCATCTGGATTCCGTACTTCTAGAAGTATATGGAACACGGATGAACTCCAGGAAAGGAACATGAATGATTCATACAAATTACTCAACGGTAAATGTCCTGAATAAAGCCAACGATTAATTAATAATCCCGTTGTACAAAGAAAAGTAACTATCATGCCCTTTCCTCCCGAACTACTTAGTCCTTCAATTCGATAAACTAAGGTTCCCCAATAAATGAGAGTGACAACCAAAATGAGAGAAAAAGAGATGTGAGCCAATATATGTTCTAAAGTTATGAATATCATAATAAACTCATTTATTCGTTTTATTCCCGAATGAGATCTATGATGGAAAGATAGGATTGATCCATCACAATGAAAATAGATTGAACATATATTGTTACATAGGAAGAAGTGATTGATGAGATCTTCCTGGAAAAATACCGCCACTCGGATTTGAACCGAGATGCTCTCGCACTGCTTCCTAAGAGCAGCGTGTCTACCAATTTCACCATGGCGGCTTCGTAGGGACCATACTAGCTTATTTACACCAGATCGTCAATGTTATGGAACGTATCTAGCAGAGGGAGTGATCTGTGAATATAATATAAGTCCAAATAAGATCTAAGTTCGGGCATTAACATTTGAATCAATTTTATGTTGGTTGATAGTTATAACGGAGCATGGCGCAGCTTGGTAGCGCGCCATCTTGGGGTGATGGAGGTCGTGGGTTCAGATCCCGCTGTTCCGAAAGATAATTGGAAATAGTCACATGCGTTATCGTACAAAGAATATATGTAAATTTTCGCTTATTTCGCTTACGATGGGAAGAATCGGAACAGCTAGATTCCAAACAATAAATGGTTATACCATCACTTTATAATTTTTTTGATTGGATGGTTTGATTATATACATATCTAGAACGAAACTATGTTTCTGATCCATGATCTCCCATATGATTATTATTTAATCTTTCCAATTTTAGGGGAGACATCCAAATATATTTATAGCTCCCAATAATATTACATACAGGCTAATATTACCATATATAAGCTGTTAATGAATGAATTGATCCTATTTTGAGCTACTAAGATGTAGAAGGGGGTTTCATCAATAGGATCAAATTGCACTAGATTAGTCAGCTCTTTTTATGTATCTCTGTCACAATGGTTTGGGCATTACGCATTATAAATGGTAGAGATACGAAGAAAGATGATTACTTTTAGTTCTCCTAAAGGATTGAGAACTTCTTTTTATCCAACCATAAAGGAGGGAAAAAATGGGACCCAATAGGGGGATGAATCATTGGGAGGAGCAGAAACAGAAGAAGAATGAATCAAGATATCTGAAACTATAGTAATTATTCGCCATAAAGCAATAACGCGCATCTATTACGAAATGCACGAGCAATTCCATAATGAAATAATATCATCCCCATGCGTGATTCCATAGGTTCTCTTTATTTATAAATAATAATAAATTAATCCTAGTTTTGGATCGGAATGGATGGATTGGGATGTTGATAGGATTATGCTACATTTTCGGTAGCATAATGGTAATGCTGAAGTTCATTCGGGATCCTTAAAAAAAAAGGATTAACTCTAATCCCTTTCTAGTGGGAAGGCAGAATGGATAGAAGAATGGTTTATAAATTCATCATTTATCCAGATTGGCTGAAGGAAAGTACTGTAGTGGAACTAATTAATGACCGTGTCCTTTTCGTACGACCACCCTTGGGAGTACCCGAATAAAATGATTTTGCATCACTGTTCTCCAGGGTCCTGGAGGGTGGTGTCGTATATTGGCTCGTGTTGTGCTACGGGTCATCCAAATCAATTGCTGTCAATTTTGATTCGGATGATCCAGAGGAATCATCATTGACTATGCAATAAAAACTTTTCGAATGACCGGTGGAGATAGATTTAGCTAAAGAAAAAGCTTTTATTGCGGCCCGATATGCTTTTCCCTTCCGAACATTTTTACGAATTTTTTTTTTTGATCTAGAAGTACGCTTTTTTGGAACTGCCATAATTAACAATGGGGTTAATTCATATATTGTGATGTGAAAGACATCTTATGTATTTCATTTATTCATTTCTCTCGTAGATAGATAACTCTGCATATTCTTTATCTAAATATGCTGCAAATTGAATCAATCCATCCATTCTCTCGACAAAAACATTAAAATAATAATGGAATCTACCAATTTAAATTGAAAGGTCAATTTTCATGATATATTTTCATATATTTTATATGATATATTCATATAACGATCGATCTTCAAATTGATATCTTTCTCATCATTTTCCGAATGAGTTTCGCTCGGTCCTTGATTCTTCGAGATAATCTCATCCTTCTTTTTCGTGTTCTTGCCATATCCTGAATTTAAACTAATGGGATCAAAATCCCGATTGTAATATCTTTTCAATTGGAAAGATAGTAAAAGATGCGGAAATCTCAACCAATTTTGAGTGAAAGGCTTTAAATATTCTTCCGGTGTTTCATTTCCAAGTTCCATAAAGTTATGGATAGGAAAGAGTTTAATCAAATAGAAATTTTTTCTATCAATCATACTACTTTGATGATTGAAGCGATATATGAGGATCGATAATGTAAGTACTACTATACCTTTGACCAAAAAATATGGATTGCTTACATTAGGTTTAGGGATAATCAGGCTCGAACTGATGACTTCCACCATGTCAAGGTGACACTCTACCGCTGAGTTATATCCCTTCCCTACTCTCATCTGGAAGGAGAACTGACTTATGAATAATAACTTACCAAAGGGTCGAGAGACTCAACACAACTATCCCACTATTTTATCTCGAACAACTTGAAGCCAGACCTTCCTTCTTTTCACACTACTACGAAAAAAAAAAATTGGAGCCTATTCTGAGTGAATCCTGTCGAAAGTAGTATTTCCTACTGATTCGAATCATAACATATGGTCCCGTAAAATCAGTAATATTTTACCTATCTTGATCAAGCAAGTTTTACATGAACTTGAATCAGCATGTTTGATCCGATCTAGCACTAGTGCGTACGGAAAGAACTCAATATTGTTTGGAAGAACAAGGAGAACAAGATCGAGTCAAGATTATACAGAGATGATACGGATCAAATTGTTCTTCTTGCACCAAGGAGAAGACCCTATGCAACCGTTAACTACTTTATAGAAATAAAGTGAAATCCTACCGGAACAGAATTTGTAACTAGCACTGCTATCCTCTCGTCTAGCGAGCAAATATTTACCCCCGTGGATGGAAATACTTCTTGATCTGGATCGATGTAAGAGTACAACTACATTTCCAAAATCCATGTTGTCTATTCGGAACAGGTTGACCCCTTCGCTCTCTCGTGGTACAATCCTCTTCCCGCTGAGCCCTCACTTTTCCACCGGTCCACAGAAACAAGATATAGGACTGATGCCGTTCATCAGTTCATCATATCAGATCAAAAATCACTTTCTTTTCCGTATACTCTCCCTTGTATCGGTTGCTATTCGTGTGGACTTACGCAGTCGATCAGATCATATCTCAGATAGATATGGATATATATCTCCCTCAACATAGGTCATCGAAATGATCTTGGACAACCCCAACAAAAGCACGAAAGCCAGGATCTTTCATTAAATTGATTCCTGTTCAAATTCGAACAGTGTATAACCACATGGATAAGCTCACATTAACCCGTCAATTTCGAATCCAATTTGTGATTTGGAGGAATGATATATCGAGATATCAAGAAGGAATTAGCATGTAATAATGTCGATTCATACAAAAAGAGTATTTCTTCAGGCACTGTACTTATAGGATGGGAATAGAGAAGGAAGAGGGAATCCCGAAGATTTTGCATAATATTTTTGACCGAAAAGGACAAATAGGATTCATTAGTGTTTGGTTAGAATACGAAAATGTGTTTGACTTAATTGGTTCCAGTTACTCTTTGAGACATAATGTATAAAGGAAGGGAATATTAATATTATCGAACAACGAGAATAATCCAATTTATCTTACTTCGAAACAAAAAAAAATTGAACGAGAAGCCGTATGAGGTGCAAATCTCATGTACGGTTTTGTAGAGTGACAGTGAAGAAAACTTATCTGTCAACTTTTCCACTATCACCCCCAAAAAACCAAACTCTGCCTTACGTAAAGTTGCCAGAGTACGATTAACCTCTGGATTTGAAATCACTGCTTATATACCTGGTATTGACCATAATTTACAAGAACATTCTGTAGTATTAGTAAGAGGAGGAAGGGTTAAAGATTTACCCGGTGTGAGATATCACATTGTTCGAGGAACCCTAGATGCTGCCGAAGTAAAAGATCGTCAACAAGGGCGTTCTAGTGCGTTGTATATTCTTACTTATCTAATACTTGTATCATTTCATGATGATGCCATGTGAATTGCTAGGAACATGTTAAGTATATAGCTAACCTAATAACGAACGTTTTGTAAGGGGACTAGAGCAGGCTACCGCGAAAAAAAAAAACACGATCTTATTTTTCATTGGAACTATTATATGTCCAAGGTTTAATATCGAAATCATTTTCGAAGTTTTCCCTGATTGTTTCAACAGAAAATTCGAAAATACCTTGACCTTATTAGAACGGGTTCAAGTCAAATAGCAATGATTTGAAACACTTTTTTATACACTATTTTGTAAACCTAAGGACTTGATCGTATAGATATGTAAAATACAGGATTTCCAATCATAGCAAAAGAAAGAAAGGGAACGGATACTCAATTGAGAGTGAGTAAACAGAATTATATGCATAAATAATATATCTCATCTATGCAGATATAATAATGTGGAAAGCCGTATTCGACGAAAGTCGTATGTACGGTTTGGAGGGAGATCTTTCATACCTTTAGAGATCCACCCTACAATATGGAGTAAAAAAGCAAAAATAAATTATTTTCAGCCTTTATGAAATAGATTCTTGAACCTTTTTCACACTCATGTCACGGCGAAGTACTGCAGAAAAAAAAACTGCAAAATCCGATCCTATTTATCATAATCGATTAGTTAACATGGTGGTTAACCGTATTCTTAAAAACGGAAAAAAATCATTGGCTTATCGAATTCTTTATCGAGCCATCAAAAAGATTCAACAAAAGACGGATAAAAATCCACTATCTGTTCTACGCCAAGCAATACGTAGAGTAACTCCCAATGTAACAGTAAAAGCAAGACGTGTGGGTGGATCGACTTATCGAGTTCCCACTGAGATAAGATCAACCCAAGGAAAAGTACTTGCCATTCGTTGGTTATTAGGGGCATCTCGAAAACGTCCGGGTCGAAATATGAATTTCAAATTGAGTCACGAATTAATGGATGCTGCTAGAGGGAATGGCAATGCTATACGCAAAAAGGAAGAGACTCATAGAATGGCAGAAGCCAATAGAGCTTTTGCACATTTTCGTTAACTCATAAACAGGATCGAGATCTACCTATCTATATAGTGGATTTATATATTCTGATAAATTAGAAATTGATTCCCGTTCAGATCGGACAATATGTTTATCGGAACAAAAGAGAAAAAATAAAAAGAAAAAAGCATAAATCATAGATAGATCTAAGTCCTCTTGGGAAGGCTTCCTTTAGGAAAAAGGAGATAGATTATGGAGGAATATTCGATCCTATTCATGAGATTATGTAAATCTCCTAAACTTGGAAGTTAGAAACTTTTTCTACTCTTTCGGAGATTGAAATAAATTACTAATTCATGATCTGACATGTACAAAGTGAAAACTTCATTTTCAATTATACCCTGAGATCGTTTGAAAGAGTTTCATTTGCTTTTCTTCCATTCTGGTTTATGGTCTTTCTGGCTATATGGTCTATCCAGGGGAAAGATTTAGCTTCAAGAAATAGTAAATGATCTCATAGATACACAAATGTATAACGGAATTTGGATTGTGCTTATATCCATAACTGTAGGAATTGGGTCCGAACTTTACTTTTTCTAGTCTCTTTTCATCAATGGACCCCTTATGAAGGGAAGAAGTGCGATTAATTTTACAAATTATTACCTCTCTAATAAAATAGATTGAATAGATATCTATCTTTTTTATAAATGTTTCTATGGACATGTGGAAAAGAGAAAGAAAAGGACTGTTACCCCTACCTCCACTCGGACCAAGACATCACTTTTACCGAAAAAAGTTAAAGTTTTTGAAAATATTTTTTATTTTGTACCATATTCAATTCTTTAGGTTTCTATTGAATTGAAATTTAAAAAGAAAGGATGTTCATTCAGTCGTCTTGTTTTATAGGAAATCTCCTCCAGATAAAAAAAATTTTATGATGAACCTATATGACCAATCGTATATCAATACTCGAATACGCTATCTCTAACATATGTTCATTCATAGATCAGGATATTTTTCATATATATATATATGAATGGAATAGAATTTCCTTTTGGGATGCCTTGATGGTGAAATGGTAGACACGCGAGACTCAAAATCTCGTGCTTAAGAGCGTGGAGGTTCGAGTCCTCTTCAAGGCATAATATTGCTCATGCTTATTGAATGAGCAATATTATGGCAAATCTCGTAGAGTATCTCAATAGATTGAGATAGATTCTCTGTTGATACGAGGTATTCCGACGATCGATTACCTACAAGTTAACGCTGTTGGAATAGGACAGTGGATCACAGGTAGGATCAGATCTTCTCTACCTAATGAGGAGTCCATTCCGAATACACCCTCGTATTATGAGGTATATTTCATTAAGGACACAGATTGAGAAGATCGATACATAGATTGACCAGATACCACCTCTATCAAGATCTTGCAATATACGGGAGTTACGACCGAACCTCACCAACTATATCCATGTCGGATCCTGTGACTCTATCCTTATCCTTTCCTCTCTTCAAATAGTGTGGAAAAAAAAGAATGCTAGAACCCAAATCGAGGAAATAAGGAGTAAGCATAGTCTAGTTAACTTAATGAGATATTATTAGACTATGCTTACTCTTACATGGTCGAGATCTCGGAGTGAGGAACCTCAAATTAAAGATCTATCAAGTCTTTATAGGATCTTAAATTGGAGCATATGTAGAACCTCTCATTGATTCCCACGACCCTACTGCCCGGTCAATTTTCTTTTACTTCATTCCATATTCTCCCAGCTGATATCAAATCTTAATCCTGTTGTATGAATTGAGTGTTCAATTTCATTGGGAAAAAGCCATTTATTCTCCAACAATTTCTTTGTAATTTGATCCAATAACATTCTGTTAGATAGGAACAGATTTGATAAATATTGATAACTCTCGAATAGAGTATTATAAAGAAAAGATTCATTAGATAATAACCTATTGGTTCCGAGCCATCTTTGGCGATGAATTAACGATTGGAAGCGGTCAATCCTTTCTCTCGAATTTTCGGTCAACCAACGGTTATATGAATATATAGGAAAATATGGCTGCATACGTTCCAATTGGATACCAATCGCTTGAATGCGTTTGAAATGCTCGATATGTCTATGTCTAAGAGACAATGGTTTCCACCAATTCATGACCAAAACCGAATTGATCGTGGATTTTGAATCATATCTACGAAAAAAACTTTGGATACTTTTTTTAGGGAAAAAATCAGGTTGTGCTATTAATCTTCTTGCACCATAAGTAATATAAAGCCTTTTCAGCAGTTCTTCATTTGCGAAAAATTCTCGGCGTGAAAACACAGGGCGCTGCTCTTGAAATAGGAAGGAATCCCAAAGAAATCGTCTTCCTATAAAGAACAGTGGTTTCTTAGAGTATTTATATTGCTTCGGATATTGTATAGGAAATAGAGATCTGTCCATCCGCCGTTTTCTTAACGATCCGAACTGATACGAAGATCCCAATGAATTGGGTGTTTTTATATGATCGAATCTATTACTGCGAAGAAAACTAAGACGCCAGATCCTAGGAGTCCAAACTACATTCTTTATTAATTCTTCATCCATATCCCTTTGTTTTGCGCCGGGAGTAAACTTCAATTCATATTCTTTCATAAATCGTATCAGATCTAGATGATCTCTCATTTTGAGTTGAGGAGCAAATGTGATCTGATCCTTATCGGACTTACCCCGACATATTCCTAACCTAGAAAATGGAAACTCCACCAGAATACTTTCTAAAAGACTAGAAGCTATATCAAGATCATGCTCAGCTAATTTATCGAAAGGAATCCAATTCTCTCTATTTCGTTCTGATATAGACCAAGAATCTCGAGCCGCTGATCCGGCCAAGCAACCCAAAATATGGGGAAGTATGGTCAATTCCTTCATAGTTGTTTCGGCAATCGAAGGTTCTAAATACCATTCGGACAAATAACAAAACCTTTTCTTCCATAATTCCTTTTTTGTAGATAGAGGATTCATGGGAGAATTTCTTCTAAGCGTATTTTGTATAAAAGCCTTTCCTACTTTGTAGATAATTATTTCGTCATTTTGACTGGATCCAACCTGATTATCCATAGATTGTAAATGAAAAATTTGCTTATAAATAGCGGATCGAATTGTATTAGTGTCTATAACTGAAACTGATTTATTTCGGGTAATACTAAGTATTAAGGCTTCATCGGCCAGTGCTGCTAGATCTCGTACAGCATAATCTATGGTTATAGATCCAAATTCATCGGGAAATTTTCCCGAGTATAATCCTTTGCTACATAAAAGAATAGGAAATTCCCTTTGTCGTTGTGGGATAACAAGCATTCGAATATTGATCGATCTATCTAATCGATTTGGAGCTATTAGAGCTGGATCCACTCTTTGGGGGATATGAGTCGAAGCAATAACAAGAATATGTCTCATAGAATCTTTTTCACCATCTCTAAATCTAAAGAGATTGTCCATTAATACACTAAGGAACAAGTCAGTGAAGCCAAAACCAAATAAATAGTTAGTTGCGTCATTTAAATTCAGTTCATGAATGTTTGGAATCCATATTATGCAAGGAGACATGCTTTTCGCCAATTCTAAGGTAATATGGAAATCTTCCATTTTGTCTTTCACAAAAGGATCAAACTCAGTAGGAATACGTTCAAGAGGGTAATCTAAATACTCACCATACCAGAGCTTCTTCAGAGATATTCTTATTAAAGGAACATATGAGTCTGCTGCTAGACTTTTGACCAAATAGGATCGGCCAGTTCCCATAGGACCTATCAGTAAAATCCCTTTGGAAAGTAATGATCCTGAGTGGAGTGAGAAAGGTTTTCCATGAAATGTGGGGTTGGTTTGACACAATATTTGTGAAGAGGTAATCTTCTGACAAAAAGCAAGGAATACCCATCTTTCTGCTAAACAAAATGGATTGAACCCGTAATTAATTAGACCTTTTTGATAAGTGTAGGCCAAATATCGTAAGTGAATAAGCCCTGGCTGTCTAATGATTTGATCTCCAAATTCATTCTTGAATAAATTATGACTGTAAGTAAAAATTGATTCAAATTTAAAAAGGGCTTTTTCCGTCATTAGAAACTGAACTAGTAAGTTCATCTCTTTTTCGGAGATATCCATACTAGAGCACAATCCGTTCAACTCTCTTATTATAGTTATAAGCAATTTTGTATTTCTATTCTTCGTCTTCCTCTTCGTCTTCGTCTTCCTCTTCATATTCATATTAATAGAAAAAAAACTATTAGAAAAAAAACTATTAATAATCTGTGGAAGAGAACTGGATCTGTCTATTGTATAATAGAGAAAGCTATTAGGCACGGGAGGATTAATCATTTTTTGCAACTCTATCACGTATGATGGATGCTTTAAATACTTGATGAGTTCAAAGTATCTCTTTATATTGATAAAGGCGAAAGAAATAACTTTAAAATATTGAAGAATAGAATACCCAAGAACGAAAAAAGGGATAAGAATCCCATATTTATACCCCCGAGCATTTAGTAATCTCATATGTGCCCATATGAATGGAACTGATGACTTCTCTCGATCACTAGTTTCCTCTATTAAAAAATCCTTGCAGTAAGGGAAAAAATCCTTGAAATTATTACTTGGAAAAAAAAACTTATTAATAAGATTCGTTCTCAATTTACATTGTATAGGTTCCCATAATGGATGAGAAAGTTCCCACAATATATTCCGTTTAAGCAAAATATTATGCTTAATATTTTGCAAAATAGATACAAATGGATTACTGCCATGTAGTAATATCTCCGAAAGAGTATCTAAAAGCATATTTTCAATATATTTACACCATGCAGAGGTAAAAAACCAGGGCATATATGTTTTGAACAAATCCCATTTTGAAAAAATACTATCTATTTGAGAGATCCTATAAATATTCTGTTCCTCTTTAGATGAATTAGAAAGGGTACTCCTTCCATCTATGTCTTCGTTTACTATTTTGTTTTTTACACATTCGGTTACAAACCGATCTTGAATACGAGGAAAAATTTCCTCGTTCTTATTGGAAAACATTTCGGATAGTAAATCATCTTGATAAGATCGAGTTTGAATAAGACCCACGTTTGAACTGAAACCCCTTTTAAAGCATTGATCAAAGTTGTTTTCTTCTGAATCGGATCTTTTAAAAAAAGGTTGGCAAAAATTTTTTTCAAAATTGACTATTTTTTCTTTTGTTAAAGGCGTTGTAGAAATCTCTTCGATCGAAGAAAGATATCTCTTTTCACGAACGAATGGATTCAATCGAGTTAGTAAATTGAAGGATCTGTACAAATCATAGATTAATACAAACGTTTGGTCACCACTTCGTTTTCGTTTTAAATATTTAGGTAATAATATGTTAGATACTTGTGATTTGATGAATGAAATAGTCTCTTTTTCTGAGTGAACGGGTCCTATTTCACCAATGGGCAAGGAAGATAGATTGTTGTGGATGATCAAAAGATTGAATAATTGTCCATATGTAAAATTATTCCTTTTTATATAAAATCTTTTCATATCAGAAGGTAATCTATTCCTATAATTTGGCCGAGTATGATGCAAATAATCAAAAAATTGGAGCGTATTTGCTCCGTGAAAAGAAGCTATCAATGAGCTCTGATCAGATAGTTTCACAGGATTCAACCAATTGTCTCGATCGTTGGATATCGTCGAAAAATAAGTGTTATCGAATGATTCCATGCGATTATTTTCATTATCGAAAAAGTCAATAATCAATGGATTAATTGGTATCTTATTCGTAACAAATGGTGCAATTGTTCCTTCATCAATCAATAATTTCGATCTTTGTGAAAGATTATGGTCATACAAAAGAAAGGTTTTAAATTTTTTTAAACGAACGATTAGAGTACCAATTGGATCTAACAACTGATTTAATAGTCTAGAATTCATACTTTGGAGCCCATGAAATGCAAAATCAAAAAACGAAATTAAAATATCGAACTTAGAATTTAAGTTCGAAATGATATCGAACTTCGAGTTTAAGATCTTTACAGTACTTTCAGAAAGGGATAAAAACACAGACCAACCAATTGAATCTCGATTAGTATTAGTACATAATTCAATTGGATCGAACACTATTTGAAAATAGTTTTTTTTAGAAAAAACCTGTTTCAAATATTTCATAAAGTATTCGGTCTGATTGGACCATTTGTACACATTCAAATTCCGATTGATATGTTTATCAATTCGAATAATAGAATGGTTGAACCATTCTCTCTTAATTTTTTTCCAACTTGATGAATGCCGGTCAATTGTATCTTTCGTTACATTATTTAAATTTTCATTTTCTATAAAATTTGTTCTAATTTGATCCTTTAAATTGCGACTGAGCCTATTTATAAAATAGAATCTATTTAATAAATTTTTCGAATACCTGTTGTCAATGTTATACTTAATTGATTCATACCAACCCAAAGCTTCAGTTCTATAATTGTTAAAGGGAGTTCCTATCTCCAAGCAATTTTTGGAATCGATTTGGCTCAATTGTTTGTCGATTATTTGATCTAAATAATCATCCGCTTTATCAATAATATTGAGTAGGACCCATAAAGATTGATTCTTCCATTTTTCTCTGTGATTGAAGATCCGATCCGATCTCAACGATCCATTCTTGTTGAGTTCATATAATGGATTCATTTTATAATAAATAAAAAATGAAATTTTATCATGAACCTGACTAGGCTTAGTTATTGATAGAGTGAATTGATCTGTCATTTCCAGAAAATTTTTGTGCAATATGTATTTTCCTTTGCTTTGATCACAGAATGCAGAAAATAGATTCCAAGGCAGAGTAAAACTCCGCATAGCACAATTCAAGGAAGGATTTTCAATTTCAAAATATGTTTTGATCTTCCATAGATCAACTATCCTATTCATTAATGAATAGGATTTTGAATCCCTTAAATCTTGGGAAAAAACATTTTTTTTTATTTTAAATAACCTTTTGGATAAGTTGAAATCTTCAATGGGCTTTTTAGTAGCACTAGGACCACCCATACACGGTTCATCTATTGGCAATATGTAAAAAAAAGAATAGCGAATTGATTTTGTAAAATTTTCAATGAATCTTTTCCTCTCCAAAGGAAAGGAATTCTCTTCTGTATATCTTTGATCTTCTGTAAATAATTCTTTCGCCCAAGAGATTGGATAATCTTTTGATAAACACTTTGAGGACAAATCCGATTCTATTTTTGTTTGTTCTCTTTCAATAAAAGAAAGATCCCAAAGAATTGATCTTTTTCTTCGTTGCTCAATCTCCGTTTTATTCCTTGTGAATGGATCTTCACAAAGATATTTTTCAGGTTTCCAATACTCATTTTCGGTTGAATTAAGAGTTGAATCGATCTTCAAATTGATATCTTTCTCATCATTTTCTGAATGAGTTTCGCTCGGTCCTTGATTCTTCGAGATAATCTCATCCTTCTTGTTCGTGTTCTTGCCATATCCTGAATTTAAACTAATGGGATCAAAATCCCGATTGTAATATCTTTTCAATTGGAAAGATAGTAAAAGATGCGGAAATCTCAACCAATTTTGAGTGAAAGGCTTTAAATATTCTTCCGGTGTTTCATTTCCAAGTTCCATAAAGTTATGGATAGGAAAGAGTTTAATCAAATAGAAATTTTTTCTATCAATCATACTACTTTGATGATTGAAGCGATATATGAGGATCGATAATGTAAGTACTACTATACCTTTGACCAAAAAATATGGATTGCTTTTCCGTAGATCGCGTAAAAGCAACGTACTGAGAATTCTAGGATCAAAAAGCTTTATAAGGCGCTCCCGACGTGAAAGGATTTGAATTAACAATCTAATCAAATTGGATTTGGTCCATGGATTGCATAGAAATTGATAACTTTGTATCTCTTCCAATTTGATTATCCAGGGTCTTCTTCTTTTTTTCATTTATTTGAAACCCCCCCCTTACCTCTCCCTTTTGTTTTATCCCAATAAATAGAATATTTATAGCATATATTGATTTCATATAATTGTAAATCTCGTGTCAACCAACCGATACCATTATGTCCCATGGATATAATTTATTTCACTTAAATAGGTAGGAAGGAAAATGACAACGAATCGGATCCAGTCCGATTTTTTTTATCTTCTTTTATGGGCGAACGACGGGAATTGAACCCGCGCGTGGTGGATTCACAATCCACTGCCTTGGTCCACTTGGCTACGTCCGCCCCGGAAAAACCAATTTATCTATCTACAGTCATTTCTTCCAAGAATAAAAAATGAGCTAACGTTTGTTCTTATGTGGGTCGTCGGTGACCTCTGATAGGGGATCAAAGCAAGATTGATGACTAACTCTCAACTCTCGAACAAGTTGTATGGCTTATTATAAAATTAATTCAATGAAATTAAATGTTATTTGAATGTCTATTGAGAATATTTGACATGAATCAAGTATGAGAGAAAGAATGTAAATGGGTCCCAATCCCGAACTACCCAATTTTAGATCTGAGTCTATACTCATATTATAGAATGAATATATTGATGATCTTTATCCAGCATCCATGGCTGAATGGTTAAAGCGCCCAACTCATAATTGGCGAACTCGCGGGTTCAATTCCTGCTGGATGCAGGGGAACTGCACATATCCATTATTGATGGAATGGGAAGAAGTATGAAGAATAACACCAAACAATACAATTGAAGCATACCAAGCCTTTCAATAAAATGAATGAAAGGCTTGGTATGCTTCAATTAAGCAATACACGATAACAATCCATCAGAGTATTATCCACCTATTGAAATAGATTCAACAGCGGCTAGATCCAGAGGAAAGTTGTGAGCATTACGTTCGTGCATAACTTCCATACCTA